ACGCGCTACCAAGCTGCGCTACATCCCTCCAATTAGTCTCCAGTGTCATTGTAGAGAATTCCTATCTTGTTTTCCACATCGTTTTTTCGTCTATCGATTCTATATATATAGAATTTATCTGTCCATTTCGTCCTTTTGGTCTCATTTAACATATAATATGCATTAAGATTCATAAAAAATTTTTATCCATTTGAAAAATGGAACCGAATCTGTCGGAAAATTCAATGACTCTTTTTGGGGAATACTCGAAACGAAAAGGACGTTTTTATCTTATCTTTTAAGAAAAATATGGAAATAGTTACGGGATCATTGTACATGTCAATTTGAATTCGAAATTCCGCGGACAATTCTAGTACAATTAAAAGTGGTCGTTAACTACCTATGCATCTGATCATATATGTATTATCATTATGTATTACAATAAAATGAAGGGGGTTTTCAATGCGAGATCTAAAAACATATCTTTCCGTGGCACCGGTACTAAGTGCGCTATGGTTCGCGTCTTTAGCAGGTCTATTGATAGAGATTAATCGTTTTTTCCCGGATGCGTTGACATTCCCCTTTTTTTCATTCTAGTTAGTGACGTGGAAAGGAATAAAGAAGATTAGAACTACAATGAAATATCGGTCACTAATCAAGTCTCCCCCTCTATTTTTCTTTTCTCTATTTCTCTTTTCTCTGTTTTTTCTGATTTTTAGAATAAGGGAGGAAAGAGAAAGAAGAAAAGTGGATTCAACGGCTGTGGAATTCGGATTCCAATTAGAATAATAGAATAATAGAGGAATGGAAGTAGACTATAAAATGTGGGTCTAGCGAAGAGTATTATACAAGATACTTAAACGAAATCATGTACTGTGCTTTGAAATATCGTTTCGAAATCGTTGGATCTTATTTGAATATATTGATTGTAGCAAAATTTTTCATAATGTGAGTTCAAGTTAGCAACTTCTACTTTTTCTTTCTTCTTCATTTCGAATCAAAAGGAAAAGCGTTGAGTAAATAAAAAATCCAAAGGAGGTTCATGGCCAAGGGTAAGGATATCCGAATAACAGTTATTTTAGAATGTACTACTTGTGTTCGAAAGGTTGTTAATAAGGCATCAAAAGGCATTTCCAGATATATGACTCAAAAGAATCGGCACAATACGCCTAATCGATTGGAATTGAGAAAATTCTGTCCATATTGTTACAAACATACGATTCATGGGGAGATAACGAAATAGCTCGAACCGAGCACTTGCACCCTCCCCAGGAGGAGGAAAAATGCTATGCTAATTATCGCTAAGATAATTTGAATAGAAAGAAAATCCTATTGTTTTTATGTATTCTAATTCATTTTCTAGATCCAACCGAAATAGGATTTTCGGTTTAAAGAAATAAATTAAACAAACCATGGATAAATCCAAGCGACCTTTGCTTAAATCCAAGCGATCTTTTCGTAGGCGTTTGCCCCCGATCCAATCGGGGGATCGAATTGATTATAGAAACATGAGTTTAATTGGTCGATTTATTAGTGAGCAAGGAAAAATATTATCTAGACGAGTAAATAAATTGACCTTGAAACAACAACGATTAATGACTCTTGCTATAAAACAAGCTCGTATTTTATCTTCGTTACCTTTTATTACTAATGAGAAACAAGGTGAAAGAAACAAGTCGACCGCGAGAGTCCGAAAGAAATATAAGTCAGACAGAAAGAAATAGAAGTCGACTGTGAGAGACACAAAGAAATAGAAGTCGACCGTGAGAGACAAAAAAAATAGGCTTACTCTTTCGTCACTTGAATGAAAATTCACACCCGAACTCAAACGCAGATTGATGCTTTGTGCAAAAATCCGACAATCCGGACCGGCTTTGCTTCTCGTTTCGTAAGACAAAAACAAATCAAAAATCGGATTCAGAAGTCAAACTCCAAATTGTTGATTGAAAGTGTTGAGTCCTATTTATTTCTTTTTTGATTCATTTTGACTCTACTTTCCCGGAGGTCATTCTCCGGGGAACTCCGTTTAAATTACTCCGGCAGATTCCTTCCAATTTACTTTTTTTATGATTTCATTGGAAATTAGATAAAGACAGTTTTTATTTGCTATAGCTATTTGCGCAAGTATTTTACGATTAAGCAGCAACTGTCTCTTGTATAGATCATGGATGAATTTACTATAGTTATAATATACCCACCCGTCACGAATTTCTGAATTGATTCGAGTGATCCACAAACGACGAAAATTTCTTTTTTGCCCATTCCTATCCCGATCAGACGAAGCCAAAGCTCTTATGTCTTGTTGAGTCTTTAAAAGACCTCCCCGAAAGCTTGATATAAATGAATGTGCTTTTCTTCTACGTCTCCGAGCTATATATCCCCGTCTAGTTCTGGTCATTCAATATGCATAAATCAAACGTTGTCGAATAACTAATTGATTTCTGTTCTTGCAGTTATTCTTTTTCCCCCTTCCTTATTAATAACCCAATGAGTTTTTCCAATGTATAAACTCAAAATTCCAATGGCTTTGGCTACGATAACCTTCCCGACCACGATTTTTTATTTTTTCGAGACCTTTGTTTTACCTCACAATTTGAAATTGGATTCTACTAGGTATTAAAAAAATAATAAGAAATATAAATTCTAAAGCAATAGTGGATTCCATCGTTTCTATGGTTACTTCTTAAACGGTGAGGTCTTCTCTATACACCGGAGCCTTTAACTTCATTTAATTAATGCTATTGGGAACTTGTATAGTTCACATTCTTTAGCTCTTTAGCTCTACCCATGAATTATCCAGTAACTAGGTCTTCACAACGAGATCTACCTATACAGTAACGGTATTTAATTATGAGGGTTAGCTGGATAGCTGACCTTGTTAGTCCGTTCTTGCAAGAGGGTGGCTTAATCTTTGAAATTGAAACCAAGAGTTCCTCCGCGTAATGGATAAGCATTTGCTACCAATGGAGAATTCTTAAATTGAGGTGATTGAATTTACACCAAGGGAAACCATAAATTTCCTACACAATGAAAGGCATATGATCCATTTTCGTTTTTTAGATAGGAAATAGAGTTCATTTTTTCGTTCCAGCCTATTCACCGGTACTGACCTTTGATACTAGAAACTTGTTCGCTTTCCTTTGTTCTAGCTCATGATCTGAACGAGTCGCACATACAACCTAGTACACGTTCCTCGACGTTGAGGGCATCTCTTAAGAGCGGGCGATTTTGTAACATTTCTGATTGGCTGTCTTGTCTTTCTAATAAGTTGTTTAATAGTTGGCATGTTGAATCATAGATATAGATATAATTGGATGGTTTAGATCCATCCTAACCGGATTATTTCGAGTCAACTCGGTCGGTAGCGGTAATCTAAAATTAGGGATTTGCGCGAAATACAGGCTAGTATCATTTACGCCCGTCACGCCATTGAAGCCCTTCAAGCCCTACAGAATCAACAATTCCATAAGCTTTGGCTTCTTCTGGTGACAGAAAAACATCTCTTTCCATGTCTTCGAAGACCATCCAGAAAGGTTTGTGCGATCTTTGTACAAAAAAGTTTGTGATCTCTTCACGTAGTTTTAGCACCAAATCTGTGTCCGTGATTACCTCTTCCATGTAGCCTTGAATAAAAGTACTAGTAGGTTGGTGGATCATTACCCTGATGATATAACAAAATCAAAAGTTTTTCTATTGCACACGATGAAGGGAAGATAAAAGAAAGAGAAAAGAATAGCACGAAAAAAGATAGAATTGCACAACCGTACAGGCATCTTTCTATGCATTGCATACGGCTCTAGAATAAAATTGATCCTTACGCCCCCCCAATGAAAGAGAAAAATAGGATTGATTAGACCCCGCTCGGAAAATGATCAAATTACCACCCTTCCTTTCGTGGGAGTTAAAAACTACTATGATGGCTCCGTTGCTTTCTATATTTCTTTTTTGTCTATAATTAAGCAATCCCAAAGTTGCTTTTTATTTGATTAAATAACCTAAGGGAAAAAGAATTTTTTTCACTAGTTCAGAACATAAATATTATTAAGAGATCTGCCGTGTGAAAAAAAGTTTGTGACGCTGAACTGCACTGCCGATAGATAAGAACACATCGGAAATACCTTTTATCTCATACTACTCTCTCGATAAAAAATCTAATGCTTTGAAAAAACTTTTGTATATCGAATTCAAAGTGCCATGCTATTATTACTTTTTTATTCATATTTCATATGGAGATTCATTTTTCATATGGCGAAGGCATAGTCGTCTTTTTTCTTTCAAATAAAACCTCATTGGCGCCAAGCGTTAGGGAATGCTATACGTTTAGTCTGTGAGCCTCCGGCCAGAACAAAAGCTGCCATTGAAGCGGCTACTCCCAGACAGAGTGTATGTACATCTGGTAGCACGAAATTTATCGCATTATGAACAGCTAGCCCATGCATTACTCCTCCACCCGTAGAGTTTATAAATAAAAATTGCTCTTGGTTACAATCGTCGATATTCAGAAATATCATAAGACCGACAATGTGATTTGCCGTCTCGGGACTAAGGTCTTTGAATAAAAAAAGTGCTCTTTCTCGATAAAGTCGGTCGATTAGGTTAAAATTGTATTCCGTAGGAACCGTACAGGCGCCGTTTGGCGCATACGGTTCAAAAAAATTTGCAAAAAAATCAATGTGTATATTCCAATCCCCTTTCGGATTTCAGAGCATGCTCTTTACTGACTCCTAATTTTTCTTCGATTTTTCAATAAAGATGAGTTTTGATTCCTTTCCTTAGAAAAAAAGAATTCATTAACCGGATCGAATTCACTTTTCATTGATGTATTCTTTCATCGCGATCCAATCCAAATCACGATGTCATTTTCTTGTTCCAAACTGGGCCTCTTTTATCTTACTCTTTTTAGGTTTATACTCTACTCCGGGTAAAGATCTGCCCGCCTTCGATTTGCACATATAGGACAAATACTCCCCTTACCACTTCTTTTTTCTCAATCCGTACAGTCCGGCAAATATTTGAGGTCTTTATACATATTACTCGATTGATTAAGAGAACAGTTTAAAATCACTTCTATTTCCAAAGAAGATTTCTTTAGAATAGAGGAATCCCTTTATAAGGAGTAATGGTAGATATATTACCAATTGGTTTTTTTAAACGAAGTCTGGATATTTCAATTTCTTAGTCCAACCGAGCCAGCCATAAATTATTTGAATTGATAATAGTAATTTGAATCCCCTTAAAAAAAGGGTCTAATTGCACTTCACGCTCCAAATTTTTGATGATCCAATTCATCTTTTTTGGGCGAAATAGAGGATCTCTTGATCGGGAAGAGAAGGGGGAAAGCCCATATGACCCAATAGATCTGCCAAGTCGCACTATAAGTCAACCCAAGTTGCTTCCTCGTCTTCGTCGTCAGGAATATCATAAGGTATTTTTGGCACACCAACAGGCATTAAATGAAAGAAAAAATAAAAAAAAATACTAGACTTTAGATGTGAAAACGTAAGCAGGGTTTTATTGTTTTTATAATATTGTTCTTTATCAAATAATGCATAAAGAAAGACAGAATGAATAAGATCAATTCTTAGAACGAGGCCCCTGTAATCATGAACAAGGATGGTCACATTCGTTTATAGAAAAGGCATCAAGCGGCCCATTGCGTATTGGTACTTATCGAGTATAGAATAAATCTGCTTCTCTTTTTTCCTACGAACGGAATTGTTCCATTATTGCTAATAGAATCAAACAAATTATGAACCCTTGCTCTGAACTAATCGCCCTCTCCTCGGGGGACGTAACATCGGCAGAGTATAGTCGTGTCCAATGCAATAAAGTTGCGTAGTGTCTTTTTTCTTTGATTAAAGGGGTATTTTCATGGGTTTGCCTTGGTATCGTGTTCATACTATCGTATTGAATGATCCCGGCCGGTTGCTTGCTGTTCATATAATGCATACAGCTCTGGTTGCTGGGTGGGCCGGTTCGATGGCTCTGTATGAATTAGCAGTTTTTGATCCTTCTGACCCCGTTCTGGATCCAATGTGGAGACAGGGTATGTTTGTCATACCCTTCATGACGCGTTTAGGAATAATCAATTCATGGGGTGGCTGGGGTATCACAGGAGGGACTATAACATCTCCGGGTATTTGGAGTTACGAAGGTGTCGCCGGAGCGCATATTGTGTTTTCGGGCTTGTGCTTTTTAGCAGCTATCTGGCATTGGGTGTATTGGGATCTAGAAATATTTACTGATGAACGTACAGGAAAACCTTCGTTGGATTTGCCCAAGATCTTTGGAATTCATTTATTTCTCGCGGGGGTGGCTTGCTTTGGTTTTGGTGCATTTCATGTAACAGGCTTGTATGGTCCGGGAATATGGGTGTCCGATCCTTATGGACTAACTGGAAAAGTACAACCGGTAAATCCAGCGTGGGGCGTGGAAGGTTTCGATCCTTTTGTTCCGGGAGGAATAGCCTCTCATCATATTGCGGCTGGGACATTGGGCATATTAGCAGGCCTATTCCATCTTAGCGTTCGACCACCCCAACGTCTATACAAGGGATTGCGCATGGGTAATATCGAAACTGTCCTTTCCAGTAGTATCGCTGCTGTCTTTTTTGCAGCTTTTGTTGTTGCCGGAACTATGTGGTATGGTTCAGCAACTACCCCGATCGAATTGTTTGGACCGACTCGTTATCAATGGGATCAGGGGTACTTCCAACAAGAGATATATCGACGAATTAGTGCGGGGTTAGCCGAAAATCAAAGTTTATCAGAAGCTTGGTCGAAAATTCCTGAAAAATTAGCCTTTTATGATTACATCGGCAATAATCCGGCAAAAGGGGGATTATTCAGGGCGGGTTCAATGGATAACGGGGATGGAATAGCGGTTGGATGGTTAGGACATCCTATCTTTAGAGATAAAGAAGGTCGTGAACTTTTTGTACGTCGTATGCCCACTTTTTTTGAAACATTTCCGGTCGTTTTGGTAGATGGAGCCGGGATTGTTCGAGCGGATGTTCCTTTTCGAAGAGCCGAATCGAAGTATAGTGTCGAACAAGTTGGTGTAACTGTTGAGTTCTACGGTGGCGAACTCAATGGAGTCAGTTATAATGACCCTGCGACTGTGAAAAAATATGCTAGACGCGCTCAATTGGGTGAAATTTTTGAATTAGATCGTGCTACTTTGAAATCCGACGGTGTTTTTCGTAGCAGTCCAAGGGGTTGGTTTACTTTTGGACATGCTTCATTTGCTTTGCTCTTCTTCTTCGGACACATTTGGCATGGTGCTAGAACCCTGTTCAGAGATGTTTTTGCTGGGATTGACCCAGATTTGGATGCTCAAGTAGAATTTGGAGCCTTCCAAAAACTTGGAGATCCAACTACAAGAAGACAAGTAGTCTGATCCAATCTTCTTTTGATGTCTTTCGAATCTATTTTCTTTTTATGATTTGTTAATGATTTTGATATTGAGGGTAGCAGAGAAATCTTGCTTTGACTCCCCGTTTTTTTGTCTCTTGCTCTTTCG